TTTAAAACCACCAGTGAGATACACACGAAATACGTGCAGGATTATCATTAGGACCATCATACTTGCCGACCATCGATGAACTGATCGGATTAACCAACCAAAGTTAGCTTCCGTCATTATGTATTGAACAGAAGCAAAAGCCTCCGTAACGGTCGGACGGTAGTAAAAAGTCATAGCAAACCCTGTAGCGACTTGTACTAAAAAACAAGTAAGCGTAATTCCTCCTAGACAATAAAATATGTTGACATGCGGAGGAACGTATTTACTAGTTATATCATCTGCAATCGCCTGAATCTCGAGACGCTCTTCGAACCAATCGTAGACTTTATTGAGATAGGTAAACCAAGGGGACTCCCCCTCTGAGAACCGTATATGAGAATTTCATCTCGTACAGCTCAAACAAAAAAACCCAAAAACAGGTTAAAAGAGGTATGGAATAGAAAATTGGAAACTTCTTAATCTTTTGATTCAATTTTCGCTAAAAATACGAAAGCTCTTTTTTTTTGTTATAATTAGAATGTCAAAAAATCAAGTAGGCTCACTTGTCTTTCTGTTGATCGTTCCAGGCCTCTTGAATCTTCTATTTCCCTATTTTTTTCTTTCATCTGTTATTTTAATTTGTATGTAATGTAGCTTTACTTTTGTTTTCTTTATTATTGATAGGAATTTTCTTGTTAAGACCCTAGGAATCAATTGAAACCTTAAATTCATACTAGAACCACGATGATTCAATAAAACCTTCAAGCTAAGTCAAGGATTCCCTGAGTAAGAACCATTGGATCATAATTTATTCAACGAGTAGAATCGATATAATGACTAAAACTAGAAAGAAAAGTTTGTTCTTTGAGCAAAATCAAAGCAGAAACGGGGATTTGAAAGAAGAAAACTCTTTCAATTGATTCAATTGAAAACTTTTTTCTTTGGAAAAATTTGAGGAATCCGGCCACGAGGTCTGAATATTAAGTATGAATCATAGTTCAAATACTTCGTGATATATTTCATATATTCCGTGCTCCAGATACTAGAATGAATATCCGACGGGGTAAAACCATCTCTATCAAGACGACAGACCCACTCTCTGTACTCTCAATAGGATCAATTATAACAAGTCACACACTCATATTCCGGAAATACAGAAACCCAAAAATTTCGCGGTCGAACTACCAAAAAAGAATAAGCTAAAATAAAAAGCCGAGGCCTAAATGCATCGTTTTTTTGTATTTTTATTTAAAAGCTAGGGTTCTTATAAATCTAATTCAGTGAAATTCCGTCCAGTAAAACGGAAGAATTATAAATCTCCAAAATAATAGATAGGAATACCGCAAATAGAGCCATTGCGACACCCATCAAAGGAGTAGTTCCCCATCCAGGAGCTACTTTACCATATTCCGAATTCAATGGTTTCAATAAAGCCCCTACAGACGTCCGTCTTGGACCAGATCTAGAACTACCCTCAACAGTTTGTGCAGCCATAAATCCTATTTTGTATTCATTGAGATCTGTTGACTTTGTATACCATTCCGTTGTAAATAAACAATCTTATCATAGATCCATTGTGGTCTTGAAATTATATAATAATGGAAACAGCAACCCTAGTCGCCATCTCTATATCTGGATTACTTGTAAGTTTTACTGGGTACGCCTTATATACTGCTTTTGGGCAACCCTCTCAACAACTAAGAGACCCGTTCGAAGAGCACGGGGACTAGTTGAAGTAACGAGCCTCCCAATGTTGGGAGGCTCATTACTTCAATTCAGATAATGAAAAATCATTTCATTTTTTAGTTGGAACTTTAGGTGGTTCGCGAAAAAAGATAGCGAAAAAAATGATCCCTAGAGTCGAGACTAAGAGGAATGTATAAACCAATGCTTCCATAAATTTGATCGCGGTTTACAATTATAGCTTCCATACCTGTTTATTGGGGATCATCTCCCCGATTAAAGAAAAAAAAAAAATCAAAGAAAAGGCGAAAGGGCGGAGATTTAAATCCAGACTTTTTCAGTATCCTATGTAAGAGAAAATAGAAGTGAGAAGCGAAAAATAACAGAGCAATGCTGCATCAGACTACTTGTCTTCTTGTAGTTGGATCTCCAAGTTTTTGGAATGCTCCAAATTCCACTTGAGCATCCAAATCTGGGTCAATACCAGCAAAAACATCTCTGAATAAGGTTCTAGCACCATGCCAAATGTGCCCGAAGAAGAAGAGCAGAGCAAAGGAAGCATGTCCAAAAGTAAACCAACCTCTTGGACTGCTACGAAAAACACCATCGGATTTCAAAGTAGCACGATCTAATTCAAAAATTTCACCCAATTGGGCACGTCTAGCATATTTTTTCACAGTCGCAGGATCACTATAACTCACTCCGTTCAGTTCGCCACCATAGAACTCAACGGTTACGCCTACTTGTTCGACACTATACTTCGATTCTGCCCTTCTAAAGGGAACATCGGCTCTAACAATTCCATCTCCGTCTACCAAAACAACTGGAAATGTTTCAAAAAAAGTAGGCATGCGACGTACAAAAAGTTCACGCCCTTCTTTATCTCTAAAGATAGGATGTCCTAACCACCCGACAGCTATTCCATCTCCGTTATCCATTGAACCCGCTCTGAATAATCCCCCTTTCGCTGGATTATTTCCGATGTAATCATAAAAAGTTAATTTTTCAGGAATTTTAGACCAAGCCTCTGATAAACTTTGATTTTCGGCTAGTCCAGCGCTAACTCTTCGATATATTTCTTGCTGAAAGTATCCCTGATCCCATTGATAACGGGTGGGACCAAATAATTCGATAGGAGTAGTTGCTGAACCATACCACATAGTTCCAGCAACAACAAAAGCTGCAAAAAAGACAGCAGCGATACTGCTGGAAAGAACGGTTTCAATATTGCCCATACGTAATCCTTTATATAGACGTTGGGGCGGGCGGACACTAAGATGGAATAAGCCTGCTAATATGCCCAATGTCCCCGCTGCAATATGATGAGAGGCTATTCCTCCTGGAACAAAGGGATCAAAACCTTCCACACCCCACGCGGGATTTACAGATTGTACCTTTCCGGTTAGTCCATATGGGTCGGACACCCATATTCCAGGACCATACAATCCTGTTACATGAAATGCGCCAAAGCCAAAGCAAGCCACTCCTGAGAGAAATAAATGAATTCCAAAGATCTTAGGCAAATCCAAAGAAGGTTTTCCCGTGCGTTCATCACCAAATATTTCTAGATCCCAATACACCCAATGCCAGATAGCTGCCAAGAAGCACAAGCCAGAGAACACAATATGCGCCCCGGCTACACCTTCGTAACTCCAAACCCCCGGATTCGTTATCGTCCCTCCTGTAATACTCCAACCGCCCCATGAATTGGTTATTCCTAAACGAGTCATGAAGGGTATAACGAACATACCTTGTCTCCACATTGGATCGAGAACTGGGTCGGAGGGATCAAAAACTGCTAATTCATATAGAGCCATTGAACCGGCCCAACCGGCAACCAGAGCTGTATGCATTATATGAACAGAAAGCAAACGACCGGGATCATTCAATACGACAGTATGAACACGATACCAAGGCAAACCCATGGTAATACCCCTTTATCAACAAAAAATAGACACTATGTAACTTTATTGCATTGAAAAAACTATGCTATGGACCCCCCTTTTTTTTCAGTGGATTATCTCGGAAAAAGGGTTACTATTTGTTCTATTCTTTTAGTAAAAATGGAACAATTTTGTTCATAGGAAAAAAGAGAAGCAGATCTATTCTATACTCGATAAGTACCAATACGCAATGGGGGTTTATTCCCTTTTCGAAGAGCGCATGCATCCATATTTAGTCATCATTCAAAGTACCTATTCGTAAAAATTTTCTTTGTTTTCTTTTATTTTATGAACTTATTCTATCTATGTAGAAAATATGACGATAAAGCTAATATTATTAAAATAATAAAACCATTATTACGTTTCCACATCAAAGTGAAATAGAGTACTTAATTCTTTTTTCTTTCAGTTTATGCCTATTGGTGTTCCAAAAGTCCCTTTTCGAACTCCCGGAGAGCGAAATCCAACTTGGATTGACATATAGTGCGCCCTGTCAGATATATTGGGTCATATGGGATTTCCCCATTCTCTCCCCCGATCGAGATATCCTCTCTTTCGCCCCCAAAAAAGCGATTGAATCATCAAAAATTTGTAACGTGAAGTGCAATGAAATGCAATTAGATCCGTTTTGTGAAGAGGTATCCAGATTCATATTAGCAATTCAAATAATTTATGGTCGACTTGGCTGGACCAATAAAATTAAGTATCCAGGCTCCGTTTAGAAAAACCCAATTGGTAATATATCTATTATTAGGACTTATAGATATCATAAACAATTCTATTTAGAACGAAATTATTAAATAGCACTGATCCAAAACAGTTAATCAATCGAATAATAAATAGAATGGATACGTCGAATATTTGGCGGAAGACATAAAAGAAATGAATTGCAAAATTGAGAAAAAATGAAAAAAAAAAAAAACAAAGACGTGGTATTGGGGTCATTTGTCCTATATGTGCAAATCAAAATCGGGCGGATCCTTACTCGGAGTAGAGCATAAACCTAAAAAAATGGAAGAAGCCCATTCAGGAACAAGAAAATGGCATCGTGATTTTTGGATTGGATCGCGATGAAAAAATACATCAATGAAAAGTTAGTGCGATAAAACTTTTTTTTTATATTCTAATATTTTAGGAAAACCGGCCAAACGCATCGTTCTTCAAAAATGAAAGAGAAGCCCCTTCCTTTATTAGAAATTAGAAGGAGTCCGCTATAAAAAAAGAAAGAGGGCTGGAAGCTACACATTTCTTTTTTTTCGCAAGTTTTTGTTTTGTTGAACCGTATGCATCAAAAGGTGCCCGTACGGCTCCTAAGGGATACAATTTTATCCGAATCAACCGACTTTATCGAGAAAGATTAATTTTTTTAGGCCAAGCGATTGATAACAATGTTTCGAATCAACTTATTGGTCTTTTTGTATATCTCAGTTCGGAGAGTGATACCAAGGATCTGTATTTGCTTATAAACTCTCCCGGCGGATGGGTAATACCTGGAATAGCCATTTATGATACTATGCAATTTGTGCGACCAGATATACAGACAATATGCATGGGATTAGCCGCCTCAATGGGGTCTTTTATCCTGGTCGGAGGAGCAATTACCAAACGTCTAGCATTCCCTCACGCTTGGCGCCAATGGGTTTTTTATTTAAGAGAAAAAAAGAAGACTATGCCTTCGCCATATGAATTATTAATATTAAGTAATATTAGCATGGCACTTCGAATTCGATATGCAAATTTTTTATTGTTTTTCAAAATATTCGATTATGTATCGAAAGAGTAGTATGAGATAAAGGAAGGGTATTTCCGATTTTATCTTACCTATCGTGGGTCGATTTCAGCGTCACAAACTTTTTTCACACCGGCAGGTTATTAACAACATTTATGTTATGAAAGAGTACGAAAAAAAAAAAAAGAAACTTTGGGATTGCTGAATCACAGACGAAATAAATATATTAAAGCAACGGGGCCATCATAGTATTTTTGAACTCCTCCGAAAAAAAAAGAAGGGTGGTAATTGGATCATTTACCGATCTGGGTATAATAGATCCCACATTTTCTCTTTCTTCGATGAAAGGTAAAAAAATTCAATTGTGGAGCCGTATGCAATGTGAAAAAAATGCCCGTACGGTTGTTCAATTCTATCCTTTTCTTATTTTATTCTTTATCTCTTCGCCTTGCCTCCTCGTGCGAGATACAGGAACCTTTGATTGTGTTATATTATATGATCAGGGTAATGATCCATCAACCTGCTGCCGGTTTTTATGAGGCACAAACGTCCGAACTTATCCTGGAAGCGGAAGAACTACTGAAACTGCGCGAAATCCTTACAAGGGTTTATGTACAAAGAACAGGCAAGCCCTTATGGGCTGTATCCGAAGACATGGAAAGGGATACTTTTATGTCAGCAACAGAAGCCCAAGCTCATGGAATTGTTGATTTTGTAGCGGTTGGATAAAAAATAGCAGTGATTTTGTGCAAATATACGATTTAAGATTTTATCTTCTTACTTCTTAATTACTTAATTAAGGGTTTAATATTCTATTAATATATTGAAATCGAATAAATTCATAATCATCCGGTTAGGATCAATCTAAACCAGCCCATAATGTATAATTCAGCATGCCAACTATTAAACAACTTATTAGAAACCCAAGACAGCCAATCAGAAACGTCACGAAATCCCCCGCCCTTGGGGGATGCCCTCAGCGTCGAGGAACATGTACGAGGGTGTATGTGCGACTCGTTTAAATAATGGGCTGAGACAAAACAAAAGAAAAGAAAAGAAAAAACAATTTTTCCAGTATCAATGATCAGTACCGGTGAATCGGATAGAATGGAAGAACTCCATTCACTATCTAAAAAAGATGGATCTATCATATCTTTCTATTGTGTATGAAATTTATGGTTTCAATTGGTGCAAATTAAATCACCTGAATTTTCAATTTAAGATGAGAAAGAATTCCCCATTGGTAACAAATAGTTACCCATTAAGCGGGGGAAATCCTATTTAAAAAAGTAGAAATATTTTGTTTAGAAGAACGGACTCACAAGGTCAGCTACCCAACCAATCTTCATAATTAAATACCGTTACTGTATAAGGTATATCTCATTATGAAAGACCCATTACTGGAAAATTCATGGGTAGAGCCAAAGAGTGGTAACTGTACAAGTTACCAATAAAATGAAGGAAAGGGCTCCGGTGTATAGAGAAGACCTCACCGTTTAAGAAGTAACCATAGAGACGATGGAACCCACAATTTCTTTAGCTATTTCTATTTTTATTTTTCCAATGCCTAGAAAAAAGGAAAAAAGCGTGGTAGGGAAGGTTATAGTAGCAAAAGCCATTGGAATTTTTATTTTAGAAATTGGAAGAATCCGTTTTGTTATTAATAGACTAGGAAGGGGGAAAAGAATAACTGAAAGAAAGGAAATCAATTAGTTATTCATTAAAGTTTCATTTACTCAATGACCAGAATTAGACGAGGATATATAGCTCGGAGACGTAGAACAAAAATGCGTTTATTTGCATCAAGTTTTCGCGGGGCTCATTCAAGACTTACTCGAACAATTATTCAACAGAAAATAAGAGCTTTGGTTTCGGCGCATCGTGATAGAGATAGGAAAAAAAGGGATTTTCGTCGTTTGTGGATCACTCGAATAAATGCAGTAATTCGCGGGGCGGGGGCATCCTATATTTATAGTAGATTAATACACAATCTGTATAAGGGGCAGTTGCTTCTTAATCGTAAAATCCTTGCACAAATGGCTATATCAAATAGGAATTGTCTTTATATGATTTCCAACGAGATCATAAAATAAGGGGATTGGAAGGAATCCGCCAAACTTTTTGAAATGGAATTCTCTGGAGAATGAACTCCGGGAAGGTAGAGTAGAAATTAGTATGATAAAATCTGATAATATGATAAAGTCGTCAAAATGAGCGAACACGCCCGATAAAAAAAAATTATTCCTCTTACCCGATTCTTTTTTTTCTTACAACACGAATGATTCTCGTATTTTTTGAACAAAACGTCCATCTGTTTTTGAGTTCGGATTCGAATTTTGATTCAATTGAAAAGTAAGCCTATTTTTTTCTGTTCCTAAAACCAGGAGTTCTGGTGGTTGACTCCCTTCTTTCAAATTGTTTCTCATTATTAAGAAAAGGTAACGAAGATAAAATACGAGCTTGTTTTATAGCAATAGTAATTAGTCGTTGTTCTTTTAAGGTTAATCTATTCACCCGTCTAGATAATATTTTTCCTTGTTCACTAATAAATCGACTAATTAAACTCATGTTTCTATAATCAATTCGATCCCCCGATTGGATCGGGGGCAAACGCCTACGAAAAGATCGCTTGGATTTAAGAAAGAGTCGCTTGGATTTATCCATAATTTGTTTATTCCTTATCCCTAAAATACTATTTGATCAAATCAAAAAAAAAAGTTATATAAGAAATTCATAGGATTGGGTTTGTCTATATTTATTTAGTTGTTTTTATTTCAATATATGAAATAATAGAGATATATATCTAAATTATTTTCATGTTCCTTGAAAGGGTGACACCCAAGCACTCGGTTCGATCTATATCTATTTCTTTATCTCCCCATGAATTGTATGTTTGAAACAATACGGACAGAATTTTCTCAATTCCAATCGACTAGGTGTATTGTGTCGATTCTTTTGAGTAATATATCTAGAAATACCCGTTGATTCCTTATTAACACCGTTTCGAACACAACCGGTACATTCCAAAATAACCCTTACTCGAACGTCTTTACCCTTGGCCATGAACCTCCTTTGGGTTTTTGATTCACCCAACGTTTCTATTTTCCGATCCGACGCAAATAAGAAGAAAGGAAAAGGGACAAAAAATAGAAGTGGCTAACAACTCAAAATCAAATTATGAAATAAAGATTTTGTTGCAATTAATATAGTAAATAATAAGTAATACAACAATTTCGAAAGCAATTTCTAATCGCAGTACAGTATTTCATTTAAGTATCTTGTATTGCATGATACTCTTATTCTAGTCACATTTCCCTTTTGTTTTCTTTTAACTCGATTATTAATTTGATTCTTAATTTAATTGGAGCCTTAACCCGAATTTAACTGAGGTTGAATCCGCTTTTTTCTTTCTCTTTACCCCCGTATTCAATCTATCTAATTCGAAAAAAAAAAGACGGGAAAGAGAGATTAGTCACAAATATTTGACTCTATCTCTAATCTTCTTCACCCCTTTCCATATCAATAACTAGAATGAAAAAAAAGGAAATGTCAACGCATCTGGGAAGAAACGATTGATTTCTATCAATAAACCCGCTAAAGACCCGAACCAGAGAGTACTTAGTACCGGTGCCACGGAAAGATATGTTTTAAAATCTCGCATTGAGAATCCTCCTTCTTTTTTTTTATATTCCATATTGTAATACACTATGGTAAGAGATGTATATGTAGTTAAAGACCACTTGTATTTGTGTGTGGAATCCCCAATTCAACTTGACATGTGCAATGATTCGGTAGAGAAGATTTTCTTTTTCTTAAAGCAAAAAAACGGGTCCCTTTGCGCCTGAGAATTACCGAGAAAAATATTTATTTATTATTATATGTTATATGATATGAGACCAAGAGGAAGAAATGGCAAGATACATTTTGCATAGAAAGGAAGGAAATGGAAATAAAATAAGGATGTGGAAAACAAGACGGGGATTTTATACAATGATACTGTAGACCAGTTGAAAGGGATGTAGCGCAGCTTGGTAGCGCGTTTGTTTTGGGTACAAAATGTCACGGGTTCAAATCCTGTCATCCCTACCTATTTTTGCTCCTCGAAGCAGTAACCAGAGATACATTTTAGAGCGATTCAATTTGGACATACATAATACATAATTTTCAATTTTATGATAGTATACATATGCAAGAAGTATTTATTGGGGTTGAAATTTTTGGGGGGGTTCTATACTATATAAAAAAAAGAATCCCCTTCTTTACAGTCTTTTCCGTTGTGGTAAGAAAGCGCTCTTAGTTCAGTTCGGTAGAACGTGGGTCTCCAAAACCCAATGTCGTAGGTTCAAATCCTACAGAGCGTGATTCTGCTCTTGTCTTGTTAGATCGAAAATTCCACTGAACTGAAATACAGCAATCTGAATTTGACCTTTGACCCCCCCCCAAAAAAATGAAATTAAAGAAAGGAGGAGGTCAGTTAAAAAAAGAGATGTGAATTAATATTAATCAAAGGTCCAACTGATCACCACGCCTGTATTGTAAATATGCGGTTACGAATAATCCAGCCAAAGTAATAGGAATTAGACCTAAGACAATTCCAAATAGAAAAACTTCAATCATTTCAATTTTATTTATTTGAAAAGGGAAAAGGGGAGGTAATATCTATCCC